ATTTTATGTATCAATCCTTACATCTCCTACTACTGGTGGGGTGACAGCGAGTTTTGGTATGTTGGGTGATATCATTATTGCCGAACCCGATGCCTACATTGCCTTTGCGGGTAAACGAGTAATTGAACAAACATTGAATACAACCGTACCCGAAGGTTCGCAAGCGGCTGAATACCTATTTGAGAAGGGTTTATTTGACCTAATTGTCCCACGTAATATTTTAAAAGGTGTTCTAAGTGAGCTATTGGTGTTCCATGATTTCGTTCCTTTGAATCAAAATTCAATAGATAACTAAGTCAAATTCTTTGTTATTTGTTTTTGAGCAAATGAGTAGTTAGTTTATCAGACAAAAAGGAACTATTTTTTTGTTTTCATACGATCTAACTGTAGAACGAATCAAAAGGTTTGTATAATTTTGATTACTAATTAAGAAGTCTTTATCAAAAAAAATCAAAAAAAAAAAGGGTGAATTCTTCAAATTAGGAAAAAAACAAATTTCTTCTTATCGTACAGATAAAAAAAATCTCGATTTTTTTCTCTAGTTACATTTACCGACAATCCTGTTTTAGCTAACAACCCTTATTGGTTTGGTTCTGATTTTAATAAATCCTTCAATAATGTTTAAGAAACTCTTGCTTTAGTAAAATGAAAAATTTCTTAAAATTAAAGAAGATAAATAAAAGATAAAAAAATCAAGAACAAAAGGAGATTCTCCTGCATATCTTTCGTGTAGAAAGATTCGAAAGATGAGTAAGTTCATTTAGTTAGTTCTCCATTTATTGCGTTTATTCTATATAATAATATTTAACTTAGATATTTAACTAGATATTTATCTATGTATAGATATTATAGATAGTTAGCTCTATACTAAGAATTTCCAATTGACTTCAATTCAAATTAATAAGAATTAAAAGTCTTAATTATAATTTCTTAATTATAATTTATAGTAGAAAATATTTTGATTTTTAAATAAACAAAAAATAACAGGTACAAATAATAAACTGAGGCACCCATTATTATGACAACTTTCAGCTTTCCTTCTATTTTTGTGCCTTTAGTAGGCCTAGTATTTCCGGCACTTGCAATGGCTTCTTTATTTCTTTATGTTCAAAAAAATAAGATTAGTTAGATCCGGTGGGGGGCCGAATTTTCTTCGATTTGTTTTCAAAACTATGATTTGGATCATAACACGGATACCTATTTTATTTAATTTTAATTGAATTCAGTATAACATGTGACTTTTGCCGCATATATATAATATAAAGGAAAGAATTCGAAGGCCTGCATAAACATGATATATGAGGAAATAAATTCTAGCTGTTTTCAAATCGACCATGCCGCCGGATGTCTGAAAGAGAAAGCCCGCGTATCTGTATCTCTATCTATATTTATAGCAGTAGCCTATATCTAGACTGGGATCATATCATATATATCCTATAAGGAAGGGGTATCCTCTAATTTTAGCTCTAACGCATTGCAATTTGATGACTTACTCCACTTACTTGTAAAGGGCTTGTAAAGGGGTCTAGTGCTAGTTGATGAGAGTTACTTGGTAAACAAAAAAGTAAAGTCAAATTAATTTGAGGTATGCTCTAAATTCGAATAAAATTTAATTGGATCAAGTATGAGTTGGCGATCAGAAGATATATGGATAGAACTTATAACGGGGTCTCGCAAAATAAGTAATTTTTGCTGGGCCTTTATCCTTTTTTTAGGTTCATTAGGATTCCTATTGGTTGGAACTTCGAGTTATTTTGGGAAAAATTGGATATCTTTTTTTCCCCAGGGAATCGTGATGTCTTTCTACGGAATCTCGGGCCTCTTTATTAGCTCCTATTTGTGGTGCACAATTTCTTGGAATGTAGGCAGTGGTTATGATCGATTCGATAGAAGGGAAGGCATAGTGTGTATTTTTCGTTGGGGATTTCCTGGAAAAAATCGTCGCATATTCCTTCGATTCCTTATAAAAGATATTCAGGCCATTCGAATAGAAGTTAAAGAGGGTATTTCTGCTCGTCGTGTTCTTTATATGGACATCCGCGGACAGGGGGCCATCCCTTTAACTCTTACGGATGATAATTTGATTCCACGAGAAATTGAAAAAAAGGCGGCCGAATTGGCCTATTTCTTGCGTGTACCTCTTGAAGTATTTTGAGAAATCGGTGGAAAAGAGACGCCTTTCTCAGTAGAATGAAAAGAATCTTCTTTTTTCGATAACATAATACAAGTGAAGGTTCAGCAAAAAAGCAAAAAAAAAGGCTCATTCAAGCCAAAGCTGGCGGAACAACCAAACCCTTTTGGTGGTTTTTTATACGTATTCAAATCCATGAAATCGAATTCAAACAAGTAACAAATCGAACTAATTCATATATAAAACCATTTCGGTATAAAGAAATGGATCTTTTTTTGTTAAGTTTTAATATAATTGTAATTGTTGGAATTGGAATTGCTACTGTAGATCCATATAAAAGATCCAGATAAATCCTACCTTGTAAATTTG